TTTTTATACTCAGTATTATACTAAGTAAGATTTTTATGAAGATGGAACAAATTCAGATTTCAATTATTAGTCCCTATTCCAATAATTTATGTACATCAATCAAGAACACCAAAAAAAGTATTCATTTTGATATAAATCATAGGATGTCCCAGAGTTTTCCCCAATAAAAAAAGAACTAGGTATTTTAATTTGTTTATTCAGAACCATTAACTAGTTCATTTCGGAACTGATTGATTGGCTTCCATTCCAATAAATGCCATTTAAGAACCTATTAATAGAAAAAAAAAGATTAATTTTTTTTTTTTTATTTTTTATTCGGTAAGGTTTCTTAAACTTGGGTGATGTATTTTTCATCTATAAATGTAGCATGTCGAAACTAGACAGAGATATAAACGGAAAGACTTTTTCTTTTTTTATCAACTTCAACCAATTCAATTCGATTTATATTATATGGCATAATACAGCCTAGAGATATCGATTTGAATACGGATCGGGATATAAAGAAAGACACCGCCAATAACTTCGAAATAAGAATTGTTCTGTCGCGGATATTGTATGGAATAGAAATTGAAAAAATTCTATATCATATTGTTTTTCTTTTTTGTTCTAGTATTATTTGATTCTATTTTCACATATTTCTATTTATTTTTTGTTCTAAAGGTAGTATAATTTAGAGAATAAATAGACAGATAATTAAATGAATAGTCAAAATAAAAGAATAGTCAAAATAAAAAATGATTTGTTTCAAAGAATAGATGTCTTTCACATCCAATTTTATCAATGAATAATCCTTTAGTTTGCGAATGGCAGTTCCAAAAAAGCGTACTTCTATATTTAAAAAGCGTATTCGTAAAAATAGGTGGAAAAGGGGGGGATATTGGGCAGCGTTGAAAGCTTTTTCGTTAGCGAAATCCCTTTCCACGGGGAATTCACAAAGTTTTTTTGTACGACAAATAACTAATAAAACGTCGGAATAATCTGAATCAGCCTGATTCGAAAAATGAGTTAATTTCGTTTCTAATTTTGACTCTACTTTTGAATATATATTCTAGAATAGAAAAATAGAAATAAAAAAAAAGTAAATAATGATTTCCATTCACTAATGTTTTGAACCGATGAAATTGTCTACTGAATTCTAAAAAAAAGGGTTTGGTCTTTCTTTTGGAATTTGAAAAAAAAAAAGAATAAAAACCAAATCAAAAGTTTCAACCCTTTTTTAATGAGTTATTGAAATATGTTTTTCATTCGCAGGATGGGGATTCTTATTTTCCCCATCACCCCACCCCCTTATAAATAACTACATAACACAACAACTTTCTAAATAACAATAACACAACAATAAGGGTTTTGTCTTTTTTTTTTTACTTTTCTTTTTCGAATTATGCTATAGAAGAGGGGATCTAAAATCTTTAGGCAAATCAATGGGTTGTTGAAACTATAAGTATAAAACCTTTTTTCTAACTTTATGAATCACTCTCTTTTATCAATTACTCTATATACCGTATCCACCACACTTTACCTCCAAAAGGGAAAAGCACTTTTGCCTATTTAAACAGACATTATATACGAATAGGGTGAGAATTTTACGTGATCAAAAAAATCCTATATTTGCTATATTTGAAAGGGAAGATGGATGATCAATCAAAAAATCTATACCTTTCGAATTCGAATTTAGAAAGAATTTTTTGAAGCAGGGTACAATTACACGATAGAAATCAAAATTTTTTTCTATGATATGTCCAGCCCAATACCTAATTGGTTTAATTTTAATAAAGGCGAACCAAAATTAAAATAAAAAAAAACCTAACGATAAGGATTACGACAACACAAAAGTTATGCAAATTAAATAAATCCTTTTTGAAAATCCTTTTTGAATTGGTGGATGTTGCGCTGAAATTGTGATTCATAAAAACATAAAAAAGAAAAATCATATTTTCGTTTTTTCCTGGATTGAAGTAAGAACTCTTGAGTTATAACAATTCGATTTTATGAAAACAGAAACTATGAAAACTTCTATTGTTAAGTTAACTAAAGCTGAAACCTTAAATAATTAAATAAGACCGCAAACGGGGAACTCTTTCCATCTCTATTTCAACAAGTTTTTAGTCATCAATTGGAATGCTTCCTAAAAAGGATTTCATTGAAATTGACTCTTTCAATCTCGACGATTGAATAAAAATAGGTTATTATGATTTCGAGCAAGCCGCTATGGTGAAATCGGTAGACACGCTGCTCTTAGGAAGCAGTGCTAAAGCATCTCGGTTCGAGTCCGAGTGGCGGCAGAGCATCTTATAAAAGATAAAAAGATATACAAAAAGCCCTAATAATGAATTTAACTTCTGATTTCCATTCCGTATACTTGAAAGACTCTCCCTTTTAATTTGATTTTTATTTATGATATTTTCAACATTAGAGCATATATTAACTCATATATCCTTTTCGGTCGTTTCGATTGGAATTACAATTCAGTTGATAACCTTATTAGTCGATGAAATCATAGGACTATATGATTCATTAGAAAAAGGGATGATTACTACCTTTGTCTGTCTAACAGGATTATTAGTCACTCGTTGGATTTATTCGGGGCATTTCCCATTAAGTGATTTATATGAATCATTAATCTTTCTTTCCTGGAGTTTCTTTATTATTCATAGGATTTTCTATTTTAAAAAACATAAAAATCATTTAAGCGCAATAACCGCGCCAAGCGCTATTTTTACCCAGGGTTTTGCTACTTCGGGGTTTTTAACCAAAATGCATCAATCCGGAATATTAGTACCTGCTCTACAAGCCCAGTGGTTAATGATGCACGTAACTATGATGGTATTAGGTTATGCAGCTCTTTTATGTGGATCATTATTATCCACAGCTCGTCTAGTCATTACATTTCGAAAAATTAGAAGGATTTTTTATAAAAGAAATCATTTATTAAATGTAAATGAGTCATTTTCCTTTGGTGAAATCCAATACCTGAATGAAAAAAACAATGGTTTACTAAACACTTCTTTTCCTTATTTTCTTTCTGCTACAAATTATTATGGGTATCAATTGATTCAACAATTGGATCAGTGGAGTTATCGTATTATTAGTCTAGGATTTATCTTTTTAACCATAGGTATTCTTTCGGGAGCAGTATGGGCTAATGAGGCATGGGGATCATATTGGAATTGGGATCCAAAGGAAACTTGGGCATTTATTACTTGGACTATATTCGGGATTTATTTACATACGCGAACAAATCCAAATTGGGAAGGTGTAAATTCTGCAATTGTGGCTTCTATGGGCTTTCTTATAATTTGGATATGCTACTTCGGGGTCAATCTATTAGGAATCGGGTTACATAGTTATGGTTCATTTAATTAACATCTAATTGAATTGTTGAATTGAAGAAAGGAATTGAATTGAAGAAATGAAAGGGACTGATGAATACAAACATAGGACAGCGCAAATATAGAAACGAAACTTAGTGGAAGCTGCCGAGAACCTTTTGAATCACTACACTACTTGATTCAAAAGGTTCTCACAAAGACCATAAGGTGTCTGGTTACAATTCAAATTTAGTTATTTATTGTTGACTTATTTATTCTTATTCTTTTAGTTATTTATTCTTATTCTTTTTTAGTTAATTTTCATTTTAAACTTAAGACACGAAAAAATACTTCTTTTTTCATTGGACAACGACCAATTTTAAAAAGCAGAGGACATAGGATTGGTTTTTGATTTTTTTTATTCATGAAAACTATCTATAAAAAAAATTAGATAGAATAGCTTCGACCTTGTCCACTGATAGGGAGAGAACGAAATCCGGATAAATACCAATACCTATTACGGGTAGAAGAATAGATATCAAAACAAATAACTCCCGGGGGCCGGAATCAAAAAAATAAGAGTTTTGAGCATTAAATAGCTTGTACCCATAGAACATTTGCCGTGACATAGATAATGAATAAATAGGAGTTAATATCATTCCAATTGCCATTACAAAAGTAATTAGTATTTTTGGCATTAACAAGTATTTTTGGCTGGTAATTATTCCAAAAAATACTATCAATTCTGCAACAAAACTACTCATGCCCGGTAATGCAAGGGAAGCCATCGATAAGATACTGAATATGGTGAATATCTTTGGAATTGGGATAGCCAATCCGCCCATTTCGTCAAGATAACCAAGACGTATTCTATCATAACTCGTTCCTGCCAAGAAAAAAAGTGCAGCGCTAATAAACCCATGAGAAATTATTTGTAAAATGGCTCCGTTGAGTCCCGTATCGGTTATCGACCCAATCCCTATAATTATAAAACCCATATGAGATACGGAGGAATAAGCTATTCTTTTTTTTAAATTCCGTTGGCTAGGAGATGTTGAAGCTGCATAAATTATTTGCATTGTACCTACTATCATCAACCAGGGAGAAAATATCGAATGAGCGTGCGGTAATAGTTCCATATTGATCCGAATCAACCCATATGCTCCCATTTTTAATAAGATTCCGGCTAGAAGCATACAAGTACTGTAATGCGCCTCTCCATGGGTGTCTGGTAACCATGTATGGAAGGGTATAATCGGTGATTTGACAGCAAAAGCAATAAGAAACCCAATATAAAATAGAATTTCCAGTTCCGCGGGATACGATTGATTAGCTAATGTTTCCAAATTTAATATTGGCTCATTGGAACCGTATAAAGCGATACCCAAAACTCCTATTAATAGAAAAATGGATCCTCCCGCAGTGTACAAAATAAACTTTGTAGCTGAATAAAGACGTTTTTTCCCCCCCCACACGGATAGAAGTAGATAAACGGGAATTAATTCTAACTCCCACATGATGAAAAAAAGTAAAAGGTCTCGAGAAGAAAATGATCCTATTTGACCGCTGTACATTGCTAACATCAGGAAATGGAATAATCGGGAATTCCGAGTAACTGGCCGAGCCGCTAAAGTAGCTAAAGTGGTGATAAATCCTGTCAGTAAAATAGGTCCTAAGGAAAGTCCATCTATTCCCAATCTCCAGTAAAAATCAAAAAAATTGATCCATTTATAATCCTCTGCTAGCTGGATTAATGGATCGTCGAACTGGAAATGATAACAGAACGCATAGGTCGTTAGAAGGAGTTCTAAGACGCAGATATATATAGTATACCCTCTAGTCACCTTATTTCCTCTATGGGGGAGGAAGAAAATTAAAGAACCCGCGACTATCGGAAAAACTACAATTATTGTTAACCAAGGCAAATAATTCGTGGTAAAGACAAGATACACTTGGACCAGAAAAACCCGTACTCTAAAATGGAATTTATTCTTTTTTGGTTTTTTCTTTTTAGAGTACGGGTTTTTGTCGGTAATCGGTAAAAAAAAAAAAGAAAATGGATTCGAAATGGATTGAAGTGGGGTTTTCTGAAACGTCTCAATATCAATAAGCTAGACCCATGCTTCGAGTTGTTTCATGCCATAAATAAACTCGAACACTCAAGAAATCCGTTGGACAGGCGGATTCACATCTCTTACAACCAACACAGTCCTCCGTTCTTGGAGCAGAAGCAATTTGCTTAGCTTTACATCCGTCCCAAGGTATCATTTCTAATACATCTGTGGGGCAGGCGCGGACACATTGAGTACACCCTATACATGTATCATAAATCTTTACTGAATGTGACATTGGATCTATAAATTTTTGAACTCCTAAAGTTTCGATCTAGTAAAGTTGGAAATAGCCGATATATTTAAACACCAGATGAATCAATGATTTACCAGAATTTTTCTAATCAATCCACTTCTGGATCAACTCATAATACTAATAGGGAATAAAGATACTTTGATTTCTTATGTTTTCGCAAACATGATTGAGGTTACGACGTATTCTAATTATATAGGCTAATTCGAATTGATGAATATTATGATTTCTAAATACTACTTATTCAACAAAGTTGATTGATTGATACGAGTCGATTTTCTGTTACGATAAATTGACGAAACAATAGCTGATCCAATAGCTGCTTCAGCGGCTGCAATAGCTATACCAAAAATTGAGAAAATATCTCCTTTTAATTGACGACTATCAAAAAAATAAGAAAATGTTACGAAATTTAGATTAACCGCATTTAGTATAAGTTCAAGACACATCAGGGCCCGAACCATATTCCGGCTCGTGATCAATCCATAGATACCTATAGAAAATAAATAGGCACTTAAAACAAGTACATGCTCGAGTATCATTGACCAACTCCGTACCAATTGCGATTCATTTCAATATGAACAATAATTCAAGTGATTCGATTGCTTAGAATATAACAAGTACCCAACAAAACAAGATATTGGTAATAGATCGAATAGGGCGACTAAAAAAATTTCTATTTTATACATGAACCGAACAGTATTCAAATAGAATTTCAGGGAAATGGATGTTGATAACACAGAAAAAGGTTGAATTTTGATTTCTGTTCCTAGTTAGAAATATTTTTTACTGACGAGCCACGACAATTGCACCTATCAAAGCAACTAAAAGAATTATCGAAACCAGTTCAAATGGAAGAAAAAAGTCCGTTGATAAATGAATACCAATTTGTTGACTATTACTTATCAAATCTTCCTCTATAATCTGGTTGGATCGGGTAGTCCAAATAATCCCATACCACGACGTATCTAGAATAGTAGTGATTAGTGAAAAAAAAATACTTGTACAGACTAGGGAAGTAACCCCGTCCCCAACAGTCCAAAGATGAAAATGAAAATCTTTAGAATAGTCTGAACCATTCATGAACATTACAGCAAATATGATTAAAACATTTACAGCCCCCACGTAAATAAGAAGCTGTGCAGCAGCTACAAAATGGGAATTTGATAGAATATAGAATAAGGATATACAAACAAGAACCAATCCCAATGAAAAGGCAGAATAAATTGGGTTGGTAAGTAATACTACTCCCAGACCTCCTACTATAAGACCCGATCCCAGAAAAACTAAAAGAAAATCATGTAATGGTCCAAGCAAATCCATTATATTAAAATAAGAGATAAATAAATCGAAATGTTTTTCATGACCTTATTGAACCGACCAGGAAATTATTTTTATGAGACATTCCCAATTGAATTAAATTAGAATCTAATAAGTGTGAGTTAATGGGGGTCTAGTTATTGGGTCAATTTCGTTCTTTTCTGTATTCTAAACGGCAGTTTGAAATTGAAACTATATATTTCAAAATAATTATGGAGATATTATATTAATAGACTTTCAATACAAATTAAGTCATACTTCTCAGAACCCAATCAATAGTTGGGATTTGTAATTATTGACCAAGCAAAGAGAAAGGACCAAGCAAAGAGAAAGACCTTATCCCTTTCTACCAAAAAGAAATCTTAGTACTTTGCAATTACTCTTTAATCAAGAGGTTTACCCCTTTTTTCTTTGAGACGAATTCCAAACTGTTCGAATTGTAAAATCGTCAATTATTGATATTGGTAAACGACCTAAAGCAATTTGATTATAATTCAATTCGTGACGGTCGTACGTAGCGAGTTCATATTCTTCAGTCATTGATAAACAATTTGTTGGACAATACTCAACGCAATTACCACAAAAAATACAAATTCCAAAATCAATACTGTAATTAAACAATCGTTTCTTTCGAATATCTGTTTCCCATTTCCAATCAACAACTGGCAGATCTATAGGACATACACGAACACATACTTCACAAGCAATACATTTATCAAATTCAAAATGGATTCGACCGCGGAAACGCTCCGATGTGATTAATTTTTCATAAGGATATTGAATAGTTACAGGTAAACGATTTGCTTGGGATAAGGTAATTAGGAAACTTTGACCAATGTACCTTGCAGCCCGTACTGTTTGTTGACCATAATTGATGAACCCAGTTACCATAGGGAACATATCGTGAATAGTTATGAATAATTTGATTTTCTTTCTTTCTCTTGTTTGAGACAAGTCGCAAATATCGTATTCCTTTTTTCTTTACAGTGAAAGGAGTTGGGAAGAAGTTGTTAATAATAGATTACCGAGAGAAATAGGTAAAAGAAATTTCCAGCCAAGATTTAAGAGTTGGTCCATTCTTAATCTAGGTAAAGTCCATCTTGTTGTGATAGGAATGAACAAGAACAAATAAGTTTTAGCTAATGTAATAAAGATATCAATTGTCGTTCCAAAAATTCCATCCGCTTTATTTATTTCAAATAGCTCCGGAACAAATATGTACGGAATGGAAAGATTCCAACCACCCAAGTAAAGAACTGTTACAAATAAAGAGGAAACTAATAGATTTAGATAAGAAGCAATGTAAAATAAACCAAATCGGATCCCTGAATATTCGGTTTGATAACCTGCTACTAATTCTTCTTCGGCTTCTGGTAAATCAAAAGGCAATCTCTCGCATTCCGCTAGGGAAGAAATTAGAAAAACCATAAACCCTATGGGTTGACGCCACAAATTCCACCCCCAAAAACCATATTTTGACTGCGCGCCAACTATATCAACTGTACTTGAACTGTTAGATAATCATAGTCGGTGATAACATTACTGTTCCCATCGCTATTACAAAACCGTACATGAGATTTTCACCTCATACGGCTCCTCAGGGCCACAAATAAATGTAAGGACCGAGCCAGTATTAGTTATCTTGATATGGTTATCGAATAGATAGAGTCAAAATCTATTGGAAGGTCCCCAATTATACCAATGGAATTCTGTCTGCTATAAAAATAAATAAAAAATAAAGAGTATTTCTGAATTGATCTCATCCTTTACGAATTTCAATTTTTCTGTCTTGAGTAATAACTTAATCAATCCTTGAATAAAATACTCCTTGTATAAATATCAATAGATATTTCAACCCATCATTTTATTTTCGATTACAAAAAAGAATTAAGCATTACATTAGTTCATGAATCAGGACAGGAATTTGATTTCTATGAATATATGAAAGAAAGAATAAAAAGATCTCTTTTGTTTATATTGGAATTGTATTTTTTCTATTTTTTTTTGTTCCTCTTCTTCATTCTGAGAAAAGGGGGGCTTAAAAAAGGTAAAGGATTATTTCGTTCCCGATAGTCATTTCTTTAATCGGTGGATAGGAGCATACTCTGGATCGGAATTGGGGGGAGTACTGCCTGATCATTTCTACTAATTTAAAGCCCCAATCAGTATTCTTTTTATGGTATGCAGAAGTATCCTTTTAGATAATTTACATAATCTCCATTACTAATCCTTTGTGTGTTTTTTGGTGTTCCTTCCTACCCACTCATCTTTTTTTTGAATCCCCCGTTTTGTAATATCTGTATTGTAATACATACAAACGATAGTGAAAACTCCATAGGGTTGATCCTTTGAGCCCGCTTCAAGCCAGGATGAACAATCAACCAATCTTGGGGTAAAGGGCTTCTTCCATGTTTGTTTACTTCGGCTTAACTCTTGTACACAGGAAATGAGACTCAATCCACTTTTACTGCGAATTTTGAAGTTGTTTTCTTTCACTCATATATAACTACCTAATTAATTTTATTAACCTAAAGAAGAAATAAATGAATAAAAAGATGAAGATATCTATTAAATTTCTTTTTTTTTTTCTCGAAGGAAAAGCATAGGGAAAAGAAAAGTTTCTGTTTTAACGAATCGCACGTAGAGATATTGATAAAACACATAAAGTTAATGGGATTTCATAACTAATCGATTGAGCAGCAGCTCGCAGACCACCTAAAAAGGAATATTTATTATTTGATCCATATCCTGACATAAGAAGTCCAATAGGAGCAATACTTGAAATGGCAATCCATAAAAAAATACCGATATTGAAATCAGCTAAAACAAGGTGATAACTAAAAGGAATTACTGAATAACTTAGTAGAATTGATATGACTGCTATAGATGGTCCAATACTGAATAACCGAGTATTTCCTCTAGATGGAAGAAGATTCTCTTTCAAAAGTAGTTTTGTCCCATCGGCTAAAGCTTGAAGAATTCCCAACGGGCTGGCGTATTCAGGCCCAATACGTTGTTGTATTCCTGCGGATACTTCTCTTTCTAACCACACAATTACGAGTACACCTATTGTGATTCCCAATACAGGCGTGAAAATAGGAACAAGCATCCATATGATCCCATAGACCTCTTTTAAGGATTCCAATCTGGAAAAAGAATTGATATCTTGTACTTCTGTTGTATCAATTAGCATTTCAACGATCAACTTCTCCCATAATGATATCTATACTACCTAGTATCGTCATAATATCAGCCAATTTCATTCTTTTAACTAACTGCGGAAGAATTTGCAAATTGATAAAACCTGGTGGGCGAATTTTCCATCTCCAAGGAAAACCGCTTTGATCTCCTATCAGAAAAATTCCCAATTCTCCTTTTGGGGCTTCGACTCTCACGTAAAGTTCTTGTTTCGGCAATTCAAAAGTAGGAGAGGGTTTTTTACTAATGAATCGATCTTCAAAATCATTCCATTCTGGGTTGTTTTCTCTATCAAAGCATCGGATTTCTAAATTCTCATAGGGCCCCCCCGGAATTCCTTCCAAAGCTTGTTGAATAATTTTTATGGATTCCCGCATTTCGCCCATTCGGACTAAATAACGGGCTAATGAATCCCCTTCTTTTTGCCACTGTACCTCCCAATCAAATTCGTCGTAACACTCATAATGATCGACTTTACGAAGATCCCATTCGAGTCCAGACGCTCGTAGCATTGGTCCTGACAAACCCCAATTTATTGCTTCTCCTCCACCAATAATGCCTACTCCTTCAACGCGTTCTAAAAAAATAGGGTTTCGCGTAATAAGTTTTTCATATTCAACAACCCCTGTTAAAAAATAATCACAGAAATCCAAACATTTATCTATCCAGCCATGAGGTAAATCAGCTGCTATTCCTCCGATACGAAAATAATTATGCATCATTCTCATACCGGTGGCAGCTTCGAATAGATCATATACTAATTCTCTTTCTCTGAAAATATAGAAGAAAGGAGTCTGTGCACCAATATCTGCCATAAAAGGGCCAAGCCATAACAGATGAGAAGCTATACGACTCAACTCCAACATAATTACTCTGATATAGCTGGCCCTTTTAGGTACTTGAATATTTCCCAACAGTTCTGGTCCATTTACAGTTATTGCTTCTGTGAACATAGTAGCTAAATAATCCCAACGTGTTACATAAGGCAGATATTGTATAATTGTTCGGTTTTCCGCAATTTTTTCCATCCCTCTGTGTAAATAACCCAATATTGGTTCACAGTCAATAACATCTTCACCATCTAGAGTAACGATGAGACGAAGAACACCGTGCATTGATGGGTGGTGAGGGCCCATATTGACTACCATAAGGTCTTTTCCAGTAGCTAGTATATTCATAGGTTTTTCCTCGATTCATTCTTAGCATGAATTGTTGAAAACAAAAAGAAGTTCATCAATATTCAAAATCTACTAAATCAAATATTTCAAAATTGTATTTCAAATTAACGATTTTTTGACTCCCGAATATTCAACTGACTAATTAATTCTTTATAACGGACTCTATTTTTCTTTGACAAATACGATAGCAACCGTTGGCGTTTTTCCAGAATTTTCCGTAGACCTCTCTGAGATAAATAGTCTTTTCTGTGCAATTCCAAATGTGAAGTAAGTCTTCGTATCTTATTGGTGAACCTGAATACTTGAAATTCAACAGACCCGCAGTTTTCTTCTCTTTTTTCTTGAAAAATAATTGAGATGAATGGATTTTTTACCATAAAACGAAATCTCCTCCCTCCTTTTTTTTTTTATATGAATTTTACTGATCAGTAATAATAATGCTAGTCATTTGAATTTGATATACACAACAATCTTACGTTCGTTATCAACTTCCTCTAAAATCAACCAAAAATCAATTCAATTTGCAATTTGATTAGGGATCCAAAAGGATGTTATATTTGTGGAAAAGAGAAAAGTTGAGACCTAAAAAAAAGATTCTGTTGATTCATTTATAGATCTAATTGATATGTATATCATTAAATTGGTATCATGTATCAGACTGGAATGTAAAATAAGGCATGTGCGCATCTCTGGGTTTTCATATATCCCAAGCGTAAGCATAGATAGGAAAAACATAGTATTAACGAATTTTCAATCGTGGGTACATATGTATCCTTACCATACTGAAACGACTACCATTATTGGTATTAAACCAATAGCGATTCATACAAACTAAATCTTCTAATCGATAATTGGACCAAAGAAAGAACTTTAAGTTAATGAATTTCTTTTTTTCTCGAGCAAGATCTTTGCTTTTATCCCAAACGTAACTACGCATACCATTTCTATTCTTCGAATTGAAACAAATTAGAGTTCTCAATTCTCTACGACGTTTAGGGAATAAAATCTTTTCAGGAACAAGCAAATCATAATGCTTTTTGTCTTTAGTTCCAGTCCTTAGTTGATGGCTTGGAATACATTCATCAAAAATTTTCTTATCAACATAGCCTTTTTCTCGGTATCTTTTATTAAATTGAAATTGGCGCTTATTCTTATGAACCAATGAAATACCTATGGTTTGATATAGAAAAAATTGTCCATCATTTTTTACAGACAGACGAGCCGGTTCGATAATCACTATTCCCTTTTTCATCAATTCGGTAAGAGTTAAATCCTTCTCAGTCATCAAAATATCCAGACGCATTTCTCCCCTTTGAATATAGGATATAGCAATTTCTCTTGGATTTATCAGTCGGAGCAGGAGACAATCGATTTGGATATTATTCATTAGCTTTTCATTTAAAGAATTATCCCATCTCAACTGAAAATGAAAATATTTTTTTAGTAAGAAATCAAGCTCTGCTTCTGTGTTGCTTTTGTATTGCTTTTTCTTTCTACGTTTTTTCATGTCAGATCCCGCATGGTTTTCTTCAACATCTTTTTCTTGGTTTGAGAGAACTGATCCAAGACTTACTTGGTTTTGTGCATCTGATCTCGGATTTCCTTGGCTTGCGGGTTCTTTTTCTTCTTGACTTCCATTGTCTAATTCAAGATATTTTTTTTGATTCGATGATATAAAAAGATATTCCTTTTTCTTTCCAGTTCTTTTTTTATTACCATTTGCATTTCCATTAAAATCGAAAAGAAGTAATTTGATTGGTATGATCCACGATTTCATTTTATATGCATTAAAAAGTAGCACAAATTCTGGGAAGAACCAAAGCTCCCGATTTGATATAAGACTATTTAGTATTTTGTTATTCATTCCCATCCAATCAAAAAAGAACTCTTTTTGGTTGGATGGGTTAATTTCTTCATTTTGATGAATTGTAAAATAAAAAAGACCTTTCTTATTAATTTCATCAATTATTTGATAATTATCCGCCCCAATCTTAGTATTTTGATTACTGTTGGTACCAGTATCCATATCAACCCAGGATTGAATATCGATCTTATTTCTAAGACAAAAATTGAGAATTCTCCAATCAAAATATTTTCTATTCGAAATTTTATCTATATCCATAATATCGTCTTCCCCTAGATAATTATTGATAGGTATACTTCCCAGCATACAAAATAATTTTCCTTTCCCTATGTTGTAATTATAAAAACTTTCTTCTTCATTCTTTACTTGGACTAGTGATCTATGAATAGACGAGTCTTTTTTATCGTCATAATTAATAGATTTATATGATAAAAGATCATATCTATAGTGTTTTTGAAAATTCGATTTTTGATTCCGTAATGGGTCTGCTTCAAAAAGATTTTGTTTTTCTTTTTGGTAATGAATTAATTTGTTTTTTTCATATGAATCTTTTTTGTTTAAATCTTTATTTTTAGTCATACAGTCTTGATTCGCTCGATTTCGCCATTTTTGTGGTACTAATCTAGGCCATCTAATCCTAGGTAAATCGTATTGATAATGACTCCTTAACCAGGTTTTCCATTCATTAATTCCAAAATTCCAAAAAGGTTTATGTCTTAATTCGTAATGAAATATTCCTTGTTTTTCAAACCAATCTTTTAGTTCAGTCTTAAGAAAAAGAGATGTTCCGTGATATTGAAGGACAGATCTTAAATTATAAAAGTTAATAACTTGGGTTTGTGATAATTTGTAAAATACATATGCTTGTGATTGTGAGAAAGAAGATAAATTCCAAAAAATATTTGAATTCTTATTATTACTAATCTTATAAAGTGATTTTTTTAGAGTCGAAAGAAAGTGAATTGTATTTTTAGTTGTTTTATTAATTTTTTCCTGATTTGCTTCATTATTGTGATTGTGGACGTTTTTATCAATAATTTGAATTTTGTTTGTTGATTCAAAAAAAAAATTTGCATTGATTCTTGGAATATTAAGTATAGATAAAAAAAGGTTTATGTATACCCTTTCAATCAAAAATTTTATAAAAAAATATGATTTACGGATTAATCGAGTATTTCTTCTTTTTAATATCTGCCAAATCCTTTTTGATGATTCTAATATTTTAGCATGATAACTTATTTTGTTAGAAATAATATTTATTTCTTGAGTTAGCAATCCTTTTTTCTTCTCTTTTGTAATTTTTTCTATTTGGTTTCTGATTATGTTTGTTCTATTACTTAGATCTTTCATTTTTTTTTCTGTTAGTGAGAAATTTGTCCAATGCATAGATCGAATTTGAATAGACAATTCGTGAATCGTATGATTGCCGATTATCGTTATCGAATCTTTTTTAGTTTCACCCAAGTCCTCTATTTCTCTCATTTCTCTCAATCTAACTAATCGAATTGGCTTTCTTTTTGAAAGTTTTTTTATTTTTCCTTTTAGAAATCGAATGCTTTTGATGACCCATTTGTTTGTTTCTTTTGCCACTTTTCGGAAAATTTTTGTTCTTTCTTTTAAAATTCTTAAAACTATAAAAGACTTAGTTTTCCATTTTCGAATTTTTTTTTTGAATTCTTGCAAAACGGGTTCAAAAAATGAACGTCGTTTTCGGGGAGAACCAAAAGGAAGTTCCGTTTCCATTCCCCAAACTGTTAAAAAACAAAAA